TAATAATTAAATAAATCCTACAATATATATATATATATATATATATATATATATATACATTAATAATTTTTTATAATTACTAGTAAAATCAATACTAATATTAAATTAATAAAATTAAAATTCTTACACAATTTAATTTATGAAATATATATATATATATATATATATATATTAATAAAAAAAAATAATTAAACTTACATATTTAAAAAATAAACTTATAGATAATTTTTTTAAATCACTAAAATCCATAAACAAAATAAAAATTATTTTATATTAATTTTAATTAAATATCCTTAATAAATCAATACCCCTTTTCTAAAATAAATTTTATTTTATTTATATATATATTTTAAAATTTACTAAATAAATCATATTCTTATTTTAATTCTTAAGTGAATAAAATTTAGTAAAAACATTTTAAAAAATAAAACAAATTTTGTAAAAATTTAAATAAACTAATTTAACAAAATTATAAATAAATTTATTCCCCTCAATTTTTAACCTATAAACCTTAAAATAACAAAATAAATAAAATGAAATTTTTTTAATAAATTATTTTAAAAAAATAATTATAAATAATTTTAAAAAATCTTAAAAAAAATTTTTATTAAAATAATTATTTTTAACTACACTGTAAAAAAAATTAAAAGGAAAAATTAAGAAAATTTTTCAAAAAAAATCAAAATTTAATGCAAATTTAAAATTTTTAAAAAAAAATTTTTAAATTTTTAATAATTTTCAAATCAATCTTCTTCTTCTTTTTTTTTTTTTTTTAAAAAAAAATTTTTACTATACTAAGTCTAAATTAATAAATATCTATATATATATAAATGTTTAAGATATTATAATATGGTTAACAATATAGCTAAAAAATTTCACAATCCAAAAATATTTACAAATATGGTAAAAAAAAATCTATATTTAATAGTTTTATCTAATGTTCTTTTGATTTATTTAAATATATATATATTTAATAAATTATTATATATTTATATATTTATAATATGTTGTAATTTTACATATTTATATATATCTATAAAGAAAATTTTAATTATTATCAAATAATTTATAATTTTATTTAATTTACTACTAAATAACATTATTAAAATAAAATAAATTATTTTAAAAAATTGATACCATTTTTTAAAAAGTTACATTAAAAAAAAAAAAAAACACACAGTGAATTGCCTGATTAAAAGGGTTACCTTGATAGGGTAAATTATGTGAATTATTCACATTCATTAAATTATATTAATTTATTATGTAAAATTTTGAATGAATTTATATCTAATAGAATTAAACTATTTCTAAAAGTATCAAAAACTTTTGTGCCTCGTACACTAAAATATAAAAAGATAAGCTAACTAAGCTACTGGGTTCATACCCCATTTATAAAGGTTTTAATCCTTTTCTTTTTAATTTTTATTAATTCATCTAAAATTTTATTTACTATAATAATAATATTAGGTACTTTAATCACAGTAACTTCCAATTCATGGTTAGGTGCTTGAATAGGTTTAGAAATTAATTTGTTGTCTTTTATTCCCCTGATAAGAGATAATAATAATTTTAAAGCAACTGAAGCTTCTTTAAAATATTTTCTAACCCAAGCTTTAGCCTCTACTGTTTTGTTATTTTCTGTAATTTTACTAATATTAAAAAATAATTTAAATTCAGAAATCATAGAATCTTTTTCTTCTATAATTTTATTATCTTCTTTACTACTAAAAAGAGGGGCTGCTCCTTTTCATTTTTGGTTTCCTAATTTAATAGAAGGAATAACTTGAATAAACTCTTTATTATTAATAACATGACAAAAAATTGCCCCCCTAATATTAATTTCTTATTTAGATCAAAAAAATTTATTAATAGTAAGAGTAATTTTATCAGTTATTATAGGAGCAATTGGAGGGTTAAACCAAACATCATTACGAAAACTTATAGCTTTTTCTTCTATTAATCACCTTGGATGAATGATAAGAATTTTAAATGTTAATGAATCAATTTGATTAACTTATTTTATATTTTATTCATTTTTATCATTTGTTTTAACTTTTATGTTTAATATTTTCAAACTTTATCAATTAAATCAACTATTTAATTGAATTACTCAGAATAAAATAATAAAATTTACTTTTTTCATTAATTTTTTATCTTTAGGAGGTTTACCTCCTTTCTTAGGATTCTTCCCAAAATGATTAATTATTCAACAACTTACTTTCTGCAACCAATATTTTTTAATAGTAATTTTAATAATATCTACATTAATCACTTTATTTTTTTACTTACGAATTTGTTTCTCAGCTTTTATATTAAATTACTATGAAAATAGTTGATTTAATTTATTTCAACATAATAAAATTGAAATAAATTTATTCTTAATTTTAACATTTATCTCAATTTTTGGATTAATTTTTTCTTCAGTATTTTACTTCATACTGTAAGGCTTTAAGTTAAATAAACTAATAGCCTTCAAAGCTGTAAATATAGAAAATTCTTTAAGCCTTAGTAAAATTTTACTCCTTCAAAATTGCAGTTTGATATCATTATTGACTATAAAGCCTCTTGTATTTGATTAAGAAGAAAATATCTTATAAATAGATTTACAATCTACCGCCTAAACTTCAGCCACCTAATCGCGACAATGATTATTTTCTACAAATCATAAAGATATTGGAACTTTATACTTTATTTTTGGTGCCTGAGCAGGAATAGTAGGAACATCTTTAAGAATTTTAATTCGAGCTGAATTAGGACACCCCGGAGCCTTAATTGGTGATGATCAAATTTACAATGTGATTGTAACAGCCCATGCTTTCATTATAATTTTTTTTATAGTTATACCTATTATAATTGGTGGATTTGGAAATTGACTTGTTCCATTAATACTAGGAGCCCCTGATATAGCTTTCCCCCGAATAAATAATATAAGTTTTTGACTTTTACCCCCAGCTTTAACGCTATTACTAGTAAGAAGTATAGTAGAAAATGGAGCCGGAACAGGGTGAACAGTTTACCCACCTTTATCAGCAGGAATTGCACATGGAGGAGCTTCAGTTGATTTAGCAATTTTCTCTCTTCATCTTGCTGGAATTTCCTCAATTTTAGGGGCAGTAAATTTTATTACCACAGTTATTAATATACGCTCTTCAGGAATTACTCTTGATCGAATACCTTTATTTGTTTGATCTGTTGTTATTACAGCTTTATTACTTCTTTTATCTCTACCTGTATTAGCAGGTGCAATTACTATACTACTAACTGACCGAAATTTAAACACTTCTTTTTTTGACCCTGCTGGAGGAGGAGACCCTATTTTATATCAACATTTATTCTGATTTTTTGGTCACCCAGAAGTTTACATTTTAATCTTACCTGGATTTGGGATAATCTCTCATATTATTAGTCAAGAGTCAGGTAAAAAGGAAACTTTCGGTTCACTTGGAATAATTTATGCAATATTAGCAATTGGTTTATTAGGATTTATTGTATGAGCTCATCATATATTCACAGTAGGAATAGATGTAGACACTCGAGCATACTTTACTTCAGCAACTATAATTATTGCTGTACCAACTGGTATTAAAATTTTTAGATGACTTGCTACACTTCATGGAACTCAACTAACCTATTCTCCTGCAATCTTATGAGCCTTAGGGTTTGTATTTTTATTCACTGTAGGAGGATTAACAGGAGTTGTTCTTGCTAATTCATCTGTAGATATTATTCTTCATGATACTTATTATGTTGTAGCTCATTTTCATTACGTATTATCAATAGGAGCAGTATTTGCTATTATAGCAGGATTTGTTCATTGATACCCTTTATTTACAGGGTTAACAATAAATAATAAATGACTAAAAAGTCAATTCACAATTATATTTATTGGAGTAAATTTAACTTTTTTCCCTCAACATTTCCTTGGATTAGCAGGAATACCTCGACGGTACTCTGATTACCCTGATGCTTATACTTCATGAAATGTAATTTCAACAATTGGTTCAACAATTTCTTTACTAGGAATTTTATTCTTTTTTTATATCATCTGAGAAAGTTTAGTTTCCCAACGTCAAGTTATTTACCCAATTCAATTAAATTCTTCTATTGAATGATACCAAAATACCCCTCCTGCTGAACATAGCTATTCTGAGTTACCTTTATTAACTAACTAATTCTCTAATATGGCAGATTAGTGCAATGGATTTAAGCTCCATATATAAAGTATTTTACTTTTATTAGAAAATTTTTAATGTCAACATGAGCAAACCTAGGTCTTCAAGATAGAGCTTCCCCTTTAATAGAACAATTAACTTTTTTTCATGATCATGCTTTATTAATTTTAGTAATAATTACTGTTTTAGTTGGGTACTTAATATTTATGTTATTTTTTAATAACTTAGTAAATCGATTTCTATTACATGGACAATTAATTGAAATAATTTGAACTATTTTACCAGCAATTATTCTTTTATTTATTGCACTTCCATCTCTTCGTTTACTTTATTTACTAGACGAAATTAATGAACCTTCTGTAACTTTAAAAAGAATTGGTCACCAATGATACTGAAGTTATGAATATTCAGATTTTAATGATATCGAATTTGATTCTTATATAATCCCAACAAATGAACTTGCAAATGATGGGTTCCGTTTATTGGATGTTGATAACCGAATTATTTTACCTATGAATTCTCAAATTCGAATCTTAGTAACAGCAGCAGATGTAATTCATTCATGAACTATTCCAGCTTTAGGTGTAAAGGTTGATGGGACTCCTGGTCGACTAAATCAAACTAATTTTTTTATAAACCGACCTGGTCTATTTTTTGGACAATGTTCAGAAATTTGTGGAGCAAATCATAGATTTATACCTATTGTAATTGAAAGTGTACCTGTCAATCATTTTATTAATTGAATTTCTAAAAATGTAAATTCTTCATTAGATAACTGAAAGCAAGTATTGGTCTCTTAAACCACTTTATAGTAAATTAGCGCCTACTTCTAATGATATTTAATTTTTAAAAAATTAGTTAAAATTATAACATTAGTATGTCAAACTGAAATTATTAATCTATTAATATTTTTTAATCCCACAAATAGCTCCAATTAGATGACTAATTTTATTTATTATTTTTTCATTAACATTTATTTTATTTTGTTCAATAAATTATTACTCTTATATACCTTCTTTACCTAAATCAAATGAATTGAAGTCATCACAACTAAATTCAATATCTTGAAAATGATAAGAAATTTATTTTCTGTATTTGACCCTTCAGCAATTTTTAATTTATCATTAAATTGATTAAGTACATTTATTGGTCTTTTAATAATTCCCTCAATTTATTGATTAATACCTTCACGATATAATATTTTTTGAAATTCTATTCTTTTAACTCTTCACAAAGAATTTAAAACATTATTAGGCCCATTAAGCCATAATGGTTCTACATTTATTTTTATTTCTTTATTCTCTCTAATTCTTTTTAATAATTTTATAGGGTTATTTCCTTATATTTTTACAAGAACAAGCCATTTAACTTTAACATTAACTTTAGCACTTCCATTATGACTATCTTTTATATTATACGGATGAATTAACCATACACAACATATATTTGCTCATTTAGTTCCTCAAGGAACACCAGCTATTCTTATACCTTTTATAGTATGTATTGAAACAATTAGAAACGTAATTCGACCAGGAACCTTAGCAGTTCGACTAACAGCTAATATAATTGCTGGTCATTTACTTTTAACATTATTAGGAAATACAGGACCCTCAATATCTTACGCACTTGTCTCACTCTTATTAATTGGACAAATTGCTTTATTAGTCCTTGAATCAGCAGTTGCTATAATTCAATCATATGTATTTGCTGTATTAAGAACTCTTTATTCTAGAGAAGTAAACTAACATAATAATTAATTCCTATTTTTAATGTCTACACACTCAAATCACCCATTTCATTTAGTTGATTATAGCCCATGACCTCTAACAGGTGCAATTGGAGCAATAACAACTGTTTCAGGAATAATTAAATGATTCCATCAATACGACACATCCTTATTTTTTTTAGGAAACATTATTACAATTTTAACAGTTTATCAATGATGACGAGATGTATCACGAGAAGGAACCTACCAGGGTCTTCATACATACGCAGTAACTATTGGGTTACGTTGAGGAATAATTTTATTTATTTTATCAGAAATTTTATTTTTTGTCAGTTTTTTTTGAGCTTTTTTCCATAGAAGATTATCTCCTGCTATCGAATTAGGTGCTTCATGACCCCCTGCTGGTATTATTTCATTTAACCCTTTCCAAATTCCTCTTTTAAATACAGCTATTTTATTAGCCTCAGGTGTAACTGTAACTTGGGCCCACCATAGCTTAATAGAAAATAATCACTCTCAAACAACCCAAGGATTATTTTTCACTGTTTTATTAGGTATTTATTTTACAATTCTTCAAGCTTATGAATATATTGAAGCCCCTTTTACAATTGCTGATTCAGTTTATGGTTCAACCTTTTTTATAGCAACTGGGTTTCATGGAATCCATGTTTTAATTGGAACAACATTTTTATTAATTTGTTTATTACGACATTTAAATAACCACTTTTCAAAAAATCATCACTTTGGATTTGAAGCTGCAGCATGATATTGACATTTTGTTGATGTAGTATGATTATTCTTATACGTAACAATCTACTGATGAGGAGGTTAATTTTTAAATATCTATATAGTATAAAAGTATATTTGACTTCCAATCATAAGGTCTATTATTAATAGTATAGATAATTTTTTCAATATTTTTTATGTCCATAATTATTTTTTTAATTTCATTAATTGTAATAATACTTGCCTCAATTTTATCAAAAAAAACTTTTGTTGACCGAGAAAAAAGTTCCCCATTTGAATGTGGATTTGACCCAAAATCATCTTCCCGTTTACCTTTTTCTTTACGATTTTTTTTAATTACAATTATTTTTTTAATTTTTGATGTTGAAATCGCTTTAATTCTCCCAATAATTATTATTTTAAAATTTTCTAACCTATTTGTTTGATCAATTACATCAATTATTTTTATCTTTATTTTACTTATTGGACTTTACCATGAATGAAACCAAGGTATACTAAACTGATCAAATTAGGGTTGTAGTTAATTATAACATTTGATTTGCATTCAAAAAGTATTGAATTTCAATCTACCTTAAAGAATATGAAGCGATAAATTGCAATTAGTTTCGACCTAATCTTAGGTAAATTACCCTTATTCTTTAATTGAAGCCAAAAAGAGGCTTATCACTGTTAATGATATTACTGAGATTCCAAAACTCCAATTAAGGAAATATGATGTTCAAGTAAAAGCTGCTAACTTTTTTCTTTTAATGGTTAAATTCCATTTATATTTCTATTTATATAGTTTAAGTAAAACTTTACATTTTCAATGTAAAAATAAAATTCTTTTTTTTTATAAATTACTAAATTTAATTCACTATATTTAAAGATAATTTTATCTCCCTTACATCTTCAGTGTAATACTCTATTTATAAGCTATTTAAATAAAATAATAAAACTAAATTAAATAAAATTGTTACCCAAAAAACAAACAATAATAAATAAACCTTTAATCTATTATTATGTATTAAAAATAACATTTGAGAATAATTAACTAATTTTTGGTATAAATGTTGACCCCCAAAATACTCTGACCAACCTTGATCAAAACTTTTTACTACAATTTGTCCATAATTTAAAGGATAAAAAATAATTCCGTAAGTTCTCAAAAATGGTATAAACCATATTGAACCTAAAAAATTAGTAATATTATAAAAAATTAATGACTTATTTAAAAAATAAAGTTTTACAAAAGAAATTAAATACCCTATTACTCCCCCTAAAATACATACAAATATAGTCAATAACTTTATTATAATAGGTAAACAAATTATATAAGGAATAGGAAAAATTAATCAATTTAATACTCTACCTCCAATAATTCTTATTATTAATAACCCTAATATCCCCCGCAATATAACTCAACCCTCATCTCTCAATATATTTAATCTTCCACAATTTAAATCCCCTGTTATTGAATAATAAACTAATCGAAATGAATAACAAACGGTTAACCCTGTAGAAAAAAAATATAGAAAAAAAGAAAATAAATTAATATTTCTTAATATAACAATTTCCAAAATTATATCCTTTGAATAAAACCCAGCTAAAAAAGGTATCCCACATAATGCCAAATTAGATACATTAAAACAAGCAGAAGTAATTGGTATATGAATTCTTAACCCTCCTATTAACCGAATATCTTGAGAATTGTTTATATTATGAATAATAGAACCTGCACATATAAAAAGTAAAGCTTTAAACAAAGCATGAGTTAATAAATGAAATATTGCTAATTTATAAAATCCTATAGATAAAATTCTCATTATTAATCCTAACTGTCTCAATGTTGATAAAGCAATAATTTTTTTTAAATCAAATTCAAAATTAGCCCCTAATCCTGCCATAAATATAGTTAACCCTGAAAATAATAATAAAAATTGCCCTATAAAAGAATTTCTTAACAAAATATTAAACCGAATTAATAAATAAACCCCTGCAGTTACTAAAGTTGAAGAATGAACTAACGCTGAAACTGGTGTAGGTGCAGCTATCGCTGCAGGTAACCATGATGAAAAGGGAATCTGAGCTCTTTTAGTTATAGCAGCTAAAACAACTAAACTTCCAATTATTTTTATAAAAAATTCATTTTGTATAACTTCTAAATAAAAAACAAAATTTCATCTTCCATAATTTAATATTCAAGCAATAGCTAATAATAAAGCAACATCTCCAATTCGATTAGATAAAGCAGTTAATATGCCTGCTCTGTAAGATTTAATATTTTGAAAATAAATAACCAAACAATAAGAAACCAATCCTAACCCATCTCATCCTAATAAAATTCTAATTAAATTTGGACTAATAATTAATAATATCATTGACAAAACAAATATTAATACTAATATAATAAAACGATTAATATTAATATCACTTCTTATATATTCTTTTCTGTAATAAATTACTATCGAAGAAATTATTAACACAAATGATATAAACAAAAGTCTTATCCAATCAAACAAAAATGTTATAACAACTGATAAAGAATTTAAAGAAACAACTTCTCATTCAATAAAATAAATTATATTATTTAATAAAAAATACAAACTTAATAAAAAACATCTTATTCTAATAGAAATTAAATTAATAAATCTAATTCTACAAATTCTTAAATATTTCACGATTTAAAATGAATGCCTCATATCACTAACACCACAAATTAGTATTTTTTTTAAACTATTTAAATAAATTCATAAAAAACATCTTTCACCCTTCATAATTAATAAATTTAAAGGAACTCAATGTAAAAATATTAATAAATACTCTCGAATTTTTCCTCCTCTAAATGAATACACCCCAGAAAAAATCTTTCCATGTTGACTAAAAGAATAAAGATACAAAGTATAAACTGCTCTAAAAAAAGATAAAAAAGCTAACATAATTATAGAAACTCAAGATCAAGATACTAATCTATTTAATAAAGAAACTTCTCCTAATAAATTTAAAGTTGGAGGAGCTGCTATATTTGCTGAACTTAATAAAAATCACCATAAAGCTATAGCAGGTATAAAATTTAATAACCCTTTATTAATTAATAAACTTCGTCTCCCTAACCGTTCATAAGATACATTCGCTAAACAAAATAAACCTGAAGAACACAATCCATGAGCAATTATTAATCTATAAGAACCAGTTAAACCTCAATATCTTATGGTTAATAAACCACCTAAAACAATTCCTATATGTGCTACAGATGAATAAGCAATTAAAGCTTTTAAATCAGTTTGACGTAAACAAACAAATCTCACTAACACCCCTCCTACTAATCTAATTCTAACAAAAATAAATCTATACTTTAAATTCATTAATTGTAATATATTAATAACTCGTATTATTCCATAGCCCCCCAATTTTAATATAATACCTGCTAAAATTATTGAACCTGAAACTGGTGCTTCAACATGAGCTTTTGGTAACCACAAATGAACTAAGAATATTGGTATCTTTACTAAAAAAGCACACATTAAACAAAAATATAACAAATCATAATTAAATATAAAATTTGATATCAAATAAAAATTTATTGTATTTGTTCTATCCATTAAATAAAAAATCCCTACTAATATAGGTAAAGAAACCAATAATGTATAAAATAATAAATAAACTCCTGCCTGTAATCGTTCTGGTTGATATCCTCATCCTAAAATTAAAAATAATGTAGGAATTAAACTTCTTTCAAAAAATAAATAAAATATAAATAAACTTATTCTTCTAAAAGTTAATACTAATAAAATTAACAAAATTAATACATTTAATAAAAATAAATTCTTATAATTATTGAATTTATTAACTCTTTCTCTTGCTATTAATATTAAAGAACAAATTCATAAACTTAATAAAATCAACCCATAAGAAAGTATATCACATCCTAAAAAATAGGATAACTCAGACCAATTTCAAAAAAAATTATTGTATAAAATAAACAAAAAACTTATAAAAAATATTAAACCTTGAACCATTCAATATATTTTATTTATAAAACAAATTGGTGATATAAATACTAAAAAAAATACTAACTTTAACATTTTTAAAATTATATAATTCTAAAAGATTGAAAATAATCATTTCCATGAGTTCGAATTATCGAAACTAAAATTGAAAGACCTAACGCCCCTTCACAAACTCTAAATGTTAAAAATATTATGCTAAAATAATTCTCATAATTTATTAAATTTAAATAAATAAATAACATAAAAAACAAAATTAAAACAATATACTCTAAACTCAACAACATAGATAATAAATGTTTCCGATTAGAAACAAAACAAAATAACCCTAAAATAAATAAAATTATTGGTAAAACTACATTTATAATTATATTCATTAGTTTTAATAGTTTAACAAAAACATTGGTCTTGTAAATCAAAAATAAGATATTTCTTTTAAAACTTCAAGAGAAAAGAAATTCTTTTTCAATAATCCCCAAAATTATTATTTTATATAAACTACCTCTTGATATTATTCAATTAATTATTTTTTCATTAATTTTTATCACCTCAATTATTTTTATAAATTTAATCCACCCATTAGCTATAGGGTTAACTTTACTTATTCAAACAGCTTTAATTTGTTTCTTAACTGGGTTAATAACAAAAACATTCTGATTTTCTTATATTCTATTTTTAATTTTCCTTGGAGGAATACTAGTTTTATTTATTTATGTAACCTCCTTAGCTTCTAATGAAATATTTAATCTCTCACTAAAATTAACTTCAATTTCTATTCTACTTTTTACTACGCTATTTTTATTAAGCATAATTATTGATAAAAATTACAGTTCATTTATATTTATTAATAACGAAATAGAAATAATTTCAAATTTATACTCATTTTTACCAGAAAATTCTCTTACTTTAAATAAATTATATAATTTCCCTACAAATTTCTTAACTATTTTATTAATAAATTACCTACTAATTACACTAATTGTTGTTGTAAAAATTACAAAATTATTTAAAGGACCTCTTCGTTCAATAAATTAATGAATAAACCTTTACGATCTTCTCACCCCTTATTTAAAATTGCTAATAATGCTTTAGTAGATTTACCTGCACCTGTAAATATTTCAAGTTGATGAAATTTTGGTTCATTATTAGGTTTATGTTTAATTGTTCAAATTTTAACAGGACTTTTCCTTGCAATACATTATACAGCAGATGTTAATATAGCATTTAATAGTGTAAATCACATCTGTCGTGATGTAAATTACGGATGATTATTACGAACTTTACACGCTAATGGAGCATCATTTTTTTTTATTTGTATTTATCTTCATATCGGACGTGGAATATATTATGGATCTTACCTATTTACTCCAACTTGAATAATTGGGGTTATTATCTTATTTTTAGTAATAGGAACAGCATTCATAGGTTATGTTTTACCTTGAGGACAAATATCTTTCTGAGGAGCAACTGTAATTACTAATTTATTATCCGCTGTACCTTATTTAGGAATTGACCTTGTACAATGAGTTTGAGGAGGATTTGCAGTTGATAACGCAACACTAACTCGATTTTTTACATTTCATTTTATTCTTCCTTTTATTGTTCTTGCAATAACAATAATTCATTTATTATTCCTTCACCAAACTGGCTCAAATAACCCAATTGGATTAAATTCAAATTCTGATAAAATTCCATTTCATCCTTATTTTACATACAAGGATATTGTTGGATTTGTAATTATAATATTTTTCTTAATTTCTTTAATTCTAATTAACCCGAACCTTTTAGGAGATCCAGATAATTTCATTCCCGCCAATCCCTTAGTAACTCCTGCCCATATCCAACCTGAATGATATTTCTTATTTGCTTATGCAATTCTTCGATCAATTCCAAATAAACTAGGTGGAGTTATTGCCCTTGTTCTTTCCATCTTAATTTTAATAATTCTCCCCTTCTACAATCTAAGAAAATTTCGAGGAATTCAATTTTACCCAATTAACCAAATTTTATTTTGAATTATAGTAGTAACAGTAATTTTACTAACATGAATTGGAGCCCGCCCAGTTGAAGAACCTTATGTTTTAATTGGACAAATCTTAACTGTTATTTACTTTGTATACTATTTAATTAATCCCTTAGTTAATAAATGATGAGATAATTTATTAAATTAGTTAATGAGCTTGAATAAGCTTATGTTTTGAAAACATACTATAGAAATTTAATTTTCTATTAACTTTACTAAAATAAATTCATAACAATAAAGAAAATAATAAAATTTTTAATCCAATAAAAAATAATAAGTAATTTAAAGAAAATGATAAAAAACACTTTCAAGCTAAATATATTAATTTATCATAACGAAACCGCGGTAAAGTCCCCCGAACCCAAATAAATACAAATGAAATAAATATTAATTTTAGGTAAAAAAAAATTCTAAAAACATCACAACCCAAAAAAATTACACAAAATAATATTCTTATAAATAAAATTCTTGCATATTCAGCTAAAAAGATCAAAGCAAATCCCCCTCTTCTATATTCAACATTAAACCCTGACACTAATTCAGACTCCCCTTCTGCAAAATCAAATGGAGTACGATTTGTTTCAGCTAATGAAATTGTTAATCAAACTAACCCTATAGGAAATAAAATAATTAAAAATCATATATAAATTTGGTAAAAATAAAAATTTAAAAAATTATACCCCCCAATTAAAAATACAAAAGATAACAAAATTAAAGCCAATCTAACTTCATAAGAAATAGTTTGAGCAACAGCCCGTAACCCTCCTAATAATGCATAATTTGAATTTGATGACCAACCAGCTACTATAACTGTATACACACCTAAACTTGTACAACATAAAAAAAATAAACCCCCTAAATTAAATGAATACAACTTCACAAAAAAAGGTATACACATTCAAACTACTAACGATAAAAATAAAGAAAAAATTGGAGAAATATAATATCTTAAATAATTTGATAATAATGGATAAGTTTGTTCTTTTGTAAATAACTTAATTGCATCACAAAAAGGTTGGGGAATTCCTATTAAACCTACTTTATTTGGACCCTTACGAATTTGAATATACCCTAAAACCTTTCGTTCTAATAAAGTTAAAAAAGCAACTCTCACCAATACACAAATAATTAATAATAAACTACCAATTAAGGATATAATTAATTCAATATAAAACAAGTACTATTTGTAATAAAAATTACATATATAAATTCTAAATTTATTGCACTAATCTGCCAAAATAGCTTTTAATTATTCATATTCTTTTTTAAAAATATTATTATTTTAATATTTGGTCCTTTCGTACTAAAATATTACAAAATTTTAAAGATAGAAACCAACCTGGCTTACGCCGGTTTGAACTCAGATCATGTAAGAATTTAAAAGTCGAACAGACTTAAAATTTGAACGGCTACACCCAAAATTATATCTTAATCCAACATCGAGGTCGCAATCTTTTTTATCGATAAGAACTCTCCAAAAAAATTACGCTGTTATCCCTAAAGTAACTTAATTTTTTAATCACTATTAATGGATCAAATATTCATAAATTAATGGTTTTAAAAATTAAAAGTTATTTAAATTTTAATATCACCCCAATAAAATATTTTAATTTTTAATAACAAAAATAATCTGTTTAATTAATAAAATTAAAATATAAAGATTTATAGGGTCTTCTCGTCTTTTAAATTAATTTTAGCTTTTTGACTAAAAAATAAAATTCTATAAAAAATTAAAATGAAACAGTTAATATTTCGTCCAACCATTCATTCCAGCCTTCAATTAAAAGACTAATGATTATGCTACCTTTGCACAGTTAAAATACTGCGGCCATTTAAATTATTCAGTGGGCAGGCTAGACTTTAAATTTATTTCAAAAAGACATGTTTTTGTTAAACAGGCGAATATTATTTTGCCGAATTCTTTACTTTAACTTTTCAAATAAATTTATTTTTACAAATAATTATACTAATTTTATCATTATTACTTAATTAAACTTATTTTAATTAAAATTTTAATAAAAAATTAAAATTTAATAAATAATTTCTTTTATAAAATAAATTATAACATATTTATAAACAATTGCTAATTCTAAACATATATTTATTAAATTTATTTACTATTTTTAAAATTTTATTTTACAGCTTATCCCATAAAATATTAAAATTATAAATTATCACACTTAAAAATTTTTGTAATAAATTTATAATTTCTAAATTTAATTTATTTCTTAAAAAACTAGATACCATTAAAAACGAATAACATTTCATTTCTAATATAATATTATAAATAATTTTATTACAATAACTTAAATATTATATTAACTCTTTTAAAATCGAGAAAATTATATAAATAAAATTTATTTAATAAACACTGATACACAAGGTACAACAAATTAAATTTTCTTATAAAATAAAAATTTTTCAAATTATTTCAATTTTCTTTTACAATACTAATTAACTATAATTAATTTTATTTTTTCTTTAAACAATACTAAAACAATAAAATTTATAATTATTTTTAATACTAATTTTCACATTTATACAAAATTAATAAATAAAATTTAATCAATTTATATTGATTTGCACAAAAATCTTTTCAATGTAAATGAAATGCTTTACTAAATAAGCTTTAAATTGTCATTCTAGATACACTTTCCAGTACATCTACTATGTTACGACTTATCTTACCTTAATAATAAGAGCGACGGGCGATGTGTACATATTTTAGAGCTAAAATCAAATTATTTATCTATATAATTTTACTGCCAAATCCACTTTCAAAAATTTTTTCATAATTTCATCCATATAAATAAATTTATTGTAACCCATTATTACTTAAACATAAGCTACACCTTGATCTGATATAAATTTTTATATAAATTATTGAATATTAATATTCTTATAAAATATTCTGATAACGACGGTATATAAACTGAAAACAAATTTAAGTAAGGTCCATCGTGGATTATCGATTACAAAACAGGTTCCTCTGGAAAGACTAAAATACCGCCAAATTTTTTAAGTTTCAAGAACATAACTACTACTACTTTAGAACAAAACTTTACTTTTTTAATAATAGGGTATCTAATCCTAGTTTTTTACAAAAATTTTTTAGAATCAATAACTTTATACAAAAAAAAATTTTAATTTAAAATTTCACTTAATAAATTAAATTTTATTTTATTTTATCAATTTTACTTTTTCTAAAAAAATTTATTCGCATAATAGGTATAACCGCGACTGCTGGCACCTATTTAATCTATACTATTTAAAATTACTTTATCTAAATTTCTTTAATTAATAAAATTAATTACTGCGGTTATTTAAAATATATTAATTTTTAAAATTAACATAAAATCATACAAAAATTTACATATAAATCAATTTAATAATAAATTCTTAAGCTAAAATAAAACTTTATAAATTTAATAACAATTATTTAATTAAAATAATTTATTTTAATAATCAACAATAATAATTTATTAAAATAAATTAAAAATTTTAATAAATTTTAATGATAATAAATAAAATTAATTAATAATTAAATAAATCCTACAATATATATATATATATATATATATATATATATA